CTGAAGCGTTTTTCAAATACAAAAAGTCAGTATCGTCCCGTGAATTAGTAAATTAGCGTAAGAATCTTTTGTACAGAATCAAAAGGGACAAGCCAATCTTCAGAAATTTCACTGTAAATGGAAAATACTTATACAACTAAAAATGCGGGAGAAAAAAAATGCAGGGTCGCTTGTCTACTTGGCTGGTCAAACATGGGCTAGTTCATAGATCTTTGGGTTTTGATTACCAAGGAATAGAGACTTTACAAATAAAGCCCGAAGATTGGCATTCCATTGCTGTCATTTTATATGTATATGGTTACAACTATCTGCGTTCCCAATGTGCCTATGATGTAGCACCGGGCGGACTGTTAGCTAGTGTATATCATCTTACGAGAATCGAGTATGGTCTAGATCAACCAGAAGAAGTATGTATAAAAGTATTTACCCCAAGGAAGAATCCTAGAATTCCATCAGTTTTCTGGGTTTGGAAAAGTGCGGATTTTCAAGAAAGAGAATCCTATGATATGGTAGGAATCTCTTATGATAATCATCCACGTCTGAAACGTATTTTAATGCCGGAAAGTTGGATAGGGTGGCCTTTACGTAAGGATTATATTGCTCCGAATTTTTATGAAATACAAGATGCTCATTGAATAAAATTAACAAAATAAGAAACTAATTTTCTTTTCAGTGCTACAGCTTCCGATATTCGAGGGATATTTGTTCGTTCTTTGACTCATTCATTATTTTATTCATAGATATGTGGACTAAAAAAAAGACAATCCAAATAAGGATTCGTCGGATTCTCCATTTTTGACGATATTTATTTCGAACGAGCCGAACAAATAAGATGAACTAAACAAGTTATGCATTATGAACTTTGTACCGCGCACATCCCTTTGATGAACAACTATATTATATAAAGTCACATATAAAAAATCACATAGGGTGGAATAAATAAATAGAAAAAATAGAATATGCAAGAAAATACAAAGAAATTAAAGAGTATCGTATCGGATTCAATTTGTACTGTATCTAAGATGGATCTTGGATATTCCCATCCTTCAAAACTCCCTTAAATTATACTTTAAAGTTTTTTAACTAACGAATTGAACCTTTCAAATACGAATTGAATTAAAAAGAGGTTAAGAATAAGGTAAGAATATAATATAGAATGTAAGAATTAGAATATAAATATAGAATAACATAGAAGTAGAAGAATAAAATAGAATTTTTCGATGGAATATTCGAATCTTTTTTGACCGAAAAGAGACATATTATTAATAAATAAAAACGAAGAGGAAACATAATTGAATTTTCTTCTTTGAAATACAAATACATATTTTTACATACTTTCATACACTCTTTACTCATCTAAAGGGGCTCCATCCCAAAATATCTAAATGGCTAAATTAGGTAGCATGATCCACATTATTATATTTTATTATATTAATGAATATGTATGTCGATCCAATCCATATCAATTAGTTTAATTAAATTATCGAATAGATACTCATAATCGTGTGTCAGGAACCAGATTTGAACTGGTGACACGAGGATTTTCAGTCCTCTGCTCTACCAGCTGAGCTATCCCGACCATTTCCGATGCACCGTCTTCCTCATTTTACTAAACGGCTTGGGTCTATGTCAATTAAAAAAGAAAGACGAAAAAGTATTCTAAAGTCTTATCTAGGACCTGGAATCTGTAAAATAAAAAGATGACTTCGTATGTTTCAATCCAAGTAATGATTTGTATTTTGATTGTTAATCATTCCAATTTTCAACAGGGATTACTTTGTTTACTCAAAGATGCTCATTTGCATGTGTATCAGATCTACCACAAGACTTCTGAAAAGAAAGTTTATGCAAAGAACCGAATGAGAAGGTTTGAACCGTTAACGAAAAGTAAAAATAAGATAAAAAATTATGGAGTCGAACGGCCTTTTTTGGGGATAGAGGGACTTGAACCCTCACGATTTCTAAAGTCGACGGATTTTCCTCTTACTATAAATTTCCTTGTTGTCAATATTAACATGTAGAATGGGACTCTATCTTTATTCTCGTCCGATTAATTAGTTATTTATCAGACTGTGGAGTGAATGATTTGATCAATCGATTTTTTCTTCAACTTGAAATCGATTCAATATTTTTATTTTCTTTTTCATAATTACATTAATTATTTGAGATAGTCTTTCGGTACGTATATGTATTTCTAGGGTTATCCTTTACTTTGTTTGAATCCGCAATTTTAACGAAAGGTTCCCTTACTTTACTAATGCAAGACAGTCAACTCCATTTATTAGAACAGCTTCCATTGAGTCTCTGCACCTATCCTTTTTTATTTATTCTGTCTATATAAACTTTTTTTCATTTCAAAAAATCGGATTTGGCTCAGGATTGCCCCTTTTTTATTCCAGGGTTTCTCTGAATTTGAAAGTTATCCACTTAGTAAGTTTCCATACCAAGGCTCAATCCAATTAAGTCCGTAGCGTCTACCAATTTCGCCATATCCCCTTAT